AATGTGCCCATACTTGTTCATCATTAGAGGACACTATTCGTAATAATTTTCCCTTTTTTTCTTACTTTCTTTATAAATTTTTCTAATTTTATTCATAAAATTAGAGTTAGAGTTAGAGTAGGATAAAGTACAATAATTTAATTCTAAAGATAATAAAGGCTTTGTTACGTTTCCACATCAAAGTAAAATATAGTACTTAGTTCTTTTTTCTTTCATTTAATGCCTATTGGTGTTCCAAAAGTACCTTTTCGAAGTCCTGGAGAGGAAGATGCATCTTGGGTTGACATATAGTGCGACTTGTCAGATATATTGGGTCATATGGGATTTTCCCGTTTTCTCCCCAATCGAGATATCCTCTGTTTCGCCCACGAAAGATTCATTGAATCATCAAAAATTTGGAGCGTGAAGTGCAATTAGATCCATTTTTGGGGGGGATTCAAATTATTATTACTATTCTAAATTAGAAGAATTTATGGTTGGCTTAGTTGGACTACTACATTGAAGTATCCAGGCTCCGTTTAAAAAAACCAAGTAGTCTATATCATAAAGGATTCCTATTTCCTATTCTTAAAAAAATCCTTTTTTGTAAGTAGAAGTTATTTCAAACTCTTATGTTAATCAATCAATCGAGTAATATGCATGAAGCCGTCAACTATTTTACGGAATGCGTGAATTGAAAAAAAAAAAGAAGGGATAACAAAAAGAAGTGGTAATGGGAGCATTTGTACTATATGTGCAAATCAAAATCGGGCGGATCTTTACCCGGAGTAGAGCATAAACCTAAAAAGATTAAAGAGGCCCATTTAAGAACAAGAAAATGACATCGTGATTTGGATTGAATCTCGATGAAACAATCCATCAATGAAAAGTTAATTGGATAAGTTTATTTTATATTATACGTTATAAATATAAATATATATAATAGGATAAAGAAAGGAACACAAACTCAGGTTTCGTGAAAAATAAAAGAAAATACTTTTATTATAAGTTATTGCTATTACTATGAAAAAAGAAAAAGTATTGGAATCTACACATTGATTCTCTTTTTTTTTGAACCGTATGCGTCAAAAGGCGCCTGTACGGTTCCTGGGGGATACAATTTGACCCTAATCAACCGACTTTATCGAGAAAGATTACTTTTTTTAGGTCAAGAGGTTGATAGCGAGATCTCAAATCAACTTATTGGTCTTATGATATATCTTAGTATCGAGGATGATACTAAAGATCTGTATTTGTTTATAAACTCTCCTGGCGGATGGGTAATACCGGGGGTGGCTCTTTATGATACTATGCAATTTGTGCTACCAGATGTACATACAATATGCATGGGATCAGCCGCTTCAATGGGATCTTTTATCCTGGTCGGAGGAGAAATTACCAAACGTTTAGCATTCCCTCACGCTTGGCGCCAATGAGGCTTTTATTTGACAGAAAAAAGAAGACTATGCCTTCGCCATATGAAATATGAATATTAAGTAATAATAGCATGGCACTTTGAATTCGATATAATAAATTTTGTTTTCGAAACATTAGATTAGATTATGTATCGAGAGAGTAATATGAGAAAAAGGTATTTCCTATTTTATTATCGGAAGTCCAGTTCAGCGTCACAAACTTTTTTTCACACCAGAGGTCTCTTAAGAATATTTATAGTTTAGAGAGTATAGAGCGAAAAAAAACAAGATTCTTTTTTCCTTAGTTTATTTGATCAAACAAAAAAGCAACTTTGGGATTGCTGAATAACAGACAAATCACAGACAAAAAAATATAATAAATATATAAAGCAACGGAGCCATCATAGTATTTTTGAATTCCTCCGAAAGGAAGGGTGGTAAGTTGATCATTTACCTATCGGGGTCTGATCGATCCTATTTTTTTAGGTAAGGGTCAATTTGATTGTAGAGCCGTATGCAATGCATAATGCCCGTACGGTTGTTCGATTCTATCTTTTTTTTTTTCTTGTTATTCTTTTATTACTTTCTTTTATCTTCCCCTCATCTAGAGAAACCTTTTATTATCTTATATCATCAGGGTAATGATCCATCAACCTGCTGGTTCTTTTTCTGAAGTAGCAACGGGAGAATTCATCCTGGAAGTGGGAGAACTGCTGAAACTACGTGAAACCCTGACAAGGGTTTATGTACAAAGAACGGGCAAACCTTTATGGGTTGTATCCGAAGACATGGAAAGAGATGTTTTTATGTCAGCAACAGAGGCCCAAGCTTATGGAATTGTTGATCTTGTAGCGGTTGAATGACAATAGCCTGGATTTCGCGTCAATTCGTAATTTAAAATTAACCCTGCCGAGTTTCATTTTAATATTCTATGATGAATGATTTTTATTTCCTATTCTATTGAATAAAAGTAATTCATAATCATCCGGTTAGGATCGATCTAAACCAGCCCATTATGTATATGATTCAACATGCCAACGATTAAACAACTTATTAGAAATACAAGACAGCCAATTAGAAATGTCACAAAATCCCCCGCGCTTCGG